TTTTTGATATCGAAATCTAAAAAAATATATGGAAAAAAATTGCGTCCAATAGGATTTGAACCTATACCAAAGGTTTAGAAGACCTCTGTCCTATCCATTAGACAATGGACGCCTTTCATTCCGATTTTGTATCTCCCTCTTGTTTGAAAAAAAAAATAGATACGTGAGAAAATTTTTGGAATTGTATATTCAACTCAATTACTAATAATGTAAAATATATTATTATATATATAATACTAATCTAATATAAGATAATATATAATATGTTAAATTATTAATATATAGTTAATATAGTTAAACTATACTTACTATATAATGTAATAGAGATAATGTAATAATAATGTAATAGAGAGAAGAGAGGATATAGAGCGGGTAGCGGGAATCGAACCCGCATCGTTAGCTTGGAAGGCTAGGGGTTATAGTCGACGTCAATTTAGTATTTTCATTTTTAACGTCTCTAATTCAAAACTGAACATGAAACTTTAGTTTCATTCAGCTCCTTTATGTAAGATGGATAAATTCCTAGATCTAAAATGTGAACTAAATTACAAAAAATTCTACACATAACATCTATGTCAGCTTTTTGTCTGAATACATTCAAAACGACTCGCTTTCTAGATGATCCCTCTAGAAGAGGGTTATTATAACATTTCTAGTTATTTCGTTCTATATTTCTATTTCAAAGTATCCTGAGGAAAAGGATTTTGTTTCCACCGAGCTAAAAGAATATGTCGATGTCTCTAGTAAACCAAAGTCATCGTTTAATAGCTATTTTGCTTCAATTTCTTCTCTACAAATAAAAAATGGAAGATTTAGTTACGATTAGAAATCCACTTTTCTTTTCTATCTTCATCCATGGACCCTTTACTCATACTCATTCAATTGGAAGTATTGATCTAATTTTAAAATTATGTTTCGCAATTTTCTAATCCAATTTTTGACCCTTGGACACAAATAACGATAATGTAGATTTTTCCTCGAATCTGTCATTGAAAGGTAAAGGATTAAATCCTTTTAAGAAATACAGTTTTTGATCGGAATATGAATCAAACCGAAAGACCCCTTGACTATTAAGGGGTAATAGAACGAATCGCACTTTTACCACTAAACTATACCCGCTACAATGCGATTATTGTATACAAATGAACCTTTTGTCGAACAGGAGGTTTGAGCACAATCAAGATAGGATCATAAACGAATCATGAAAATTAGAATTAAAATGAGAGTGTTGACGTTTTTATTTGAATTTAATGAGATTTGGAAATAGTTTTGTTAATTTTATATTTAATAGTACATTTTATTCCATATTCCATTTTTGGGTTTCAAATCAGATAAATTATCTTCTCGTTGAAATAAAAATCAAAAGGGCCCGGCTAGGTACTGCCCAGGCCGTGAGAATAAAAAATTTCGAATAAAAAATCAAAGCAAAGGAAAAAGAAAAGGGGTCTTCTTTTTTTCTTTATATTGGATCTTTTTGGATCTTTCGAGTCCTTACTTTATCTAAATCTAAATGCCATTGCTGATAAAAATTGTACATACCTATATTAATTATATAATATATTATTATATAGTAGAAATAGTAGAAGTGGATAGAGAAAGAAATACTCCTTACTTTCCTTTATGCGTAATGTAACATAGTAATTATTTCAATTGGGAGAGATGGCTGAGTGGACTAAAGCGGCGGATTGCTAATCCGTTGTACGAGTTATTCGTACCGAGGGTTCGAATCCCTCTCTTTCCGTTTTCGTTTATAACTTGCTATTTTATTTCGTTTTCCAATTTTGAAAATCCTTTTTTTTTTTTATTTTTTTTCTAGTTAAACGCGTGTGAAATAAAAAAAATCCTAGTTTTTATTCTTCACGTCCAGGATTTCGTCCGGGATCATTAGATAGAAATCCAAATATAAAGAGAGAAACAAAGAATATCACTACTGTGTAAACGAAGAGTTTGAGAGTAAGCATTACACAATCTCCAAGATGGTTTTTTGAAAAAAAAAAAGAGAATAGATACTCCATTTTTTCAACCCCATATTCTAGTTTCCCATTAAGAAATAAAGTTTTTTCTAGAAATAGAAAAGAATTTTTAGAAATTCAAATTTATTTTTAATTTTGTAATAAGAGTCTTTGATTACCAAAAATTTCTTTCATACCCACAATTAAATTAGATGTTGTAGGTACCCTAAGAGAGTTAGGGCCTTTCACTGAAAAAAGTAAAAACGTAGAAATGGGGTGAGCCGGATTTTTCGCGACTATCCAAGAATTTCAATGTTTGAATTGAGGATTCATACGGTAAGACTTATCTGATCTTATTTTAGAAATTTTTTTTTTCAAATAAATCATGAATTTTCTAGGATCCTATTAAATAAAGATCTCATCGAAAACTTACAGCAGCTTGCCAAACAAAAGCTAAGAGAAAAAAGAGCACGGGTATGACTGGCATAAGATCCACTATTGGATTCAAAAAAGCATAGGCCTCGGGCAATTTAGCGAAGAAAAAACTACTCGAATAAAGGGCAGAATTAAGACAGATACAGATCAAATTTACGATATTAAGCATAACAGACATTTTGTTTTTGGAGACAATTGCATTTTGATTGAGTTCTTGATATAAGACAAATGAAGAATAGTAAACAAAAAATTCTTCTTTTCTTTGAACCCACCCAATCAACAATCCGCCAATTCTCATAGAAGAAATCATACTTTCATACAATATCTTAATTGAATTCTATGTAATGATCAATAAATTCAGTTGAATTCTATATCTACGTATGTTAAAATCCTAACAAGAATTCTATTCGATATATTTGGACTGGAATTGACGAACAATCAATATCAATATTCTTTTTTATTAGTATTAGTGTCGAATAGAAATGAATCTAAATGGGGCGTGGCCAAGTGGTAAGGCAACGGGTTTTGGTCCCGCTATTCGGAGGTTCGAATCCTTCCGTCCCAGAGTATATCATTAAATAAAAAAATAAAGATTTTTGAACAACGTTCTTCTTAAAGGTCTAATATTTGAGAGAATGTGATTATTCTTTCTTTTCTTATTTTTTATAATTCTTCTATGAATTATTTCTTCTTTTTTCACAAACGGGATTGATTTCAAATGACACGCAGATGTAACTTAATCGATTTGTGATTCAGGTAAGGTGGAAACATAGATTACTAGCGGTTGAATTTTCAATGATAGGTCCATTTTGAATAGAGATGTGAAAGAACCTCTATTTTATATTTCTTATATTTCTTATTCCCTTAAATGAGGGCAAAATTATTAATTTTTTGGAGATCTTTGAATTATAACCAAGAGGGAGTTCTTCGTACTAATTAAATCCAATCAATAGGATTAAGTCTCTTAAGATAAGAAAGACTAGGTTAGGGTAAAATAAAGAATTAGGAGCAGGGCCTTAATCTGGACTTGTTTGACTTTGTATTTTTTAGTTGGCTTTAATGAATAATTGTAAACCTATTTAACGATTGATCCAGAAAGAGAGATGATTCATACATTTTATTCACTTTATGGCAAAACTACAGAAATATTACTGAACAAGGTTAAGCAAAATACATATATATAAACATATAAGAAATGTTTAGTTTATATGTATGTATTGTTGCTGTTCTATTTCAGTGACAATAGTCTTTCGATTTTTGTGAAAAAGGTTCCAATTTTGTTAAATTTTTTTATAGTTAACATATTCAGAAAAATCTCTACCCTATATAGAATAGAAAATAGAAATATAAAAAAAGTGTATATTACTATGTCTATGTAACAACTGAACCAATGACTATTCATGATTCCATAATTGAATCAATTCAATACCGGTTCCAAATTAGAGGAATGTTATGGTAAAACTTCGCTTGAAACGATGTGGTAGAAAGCAACGTGCGACTTGAAGGACATGATCCGTTGTGGATTCTTACATCCACCATTTTATATAGGATTAAAGATGCTCTTGGTTCGACATTCTTTGTTCTGTTTCATAAAATCCCCTCTTTGGGGTTGTAGTGTAAATAGTTTATGATGGAGCTCGAGTAGAAAGTATTGATTCATTTCTCGGGAGCTAGGATCTAGGGTTAATGCCAATCACTAAATTGGAACAACTTCGTAAGTATATCTTTGATATCGAAATTGAAAGGATCCAATTCAAGCAAGTTTCCAATTCATTCAAAAGAGAAATTTGTTGGAATTGATAAAACTTTCTCGATTAAAATAGTAAGAATCGACCATCTGTATGATTTTCTGATACAAAGAAATCACAACACAAAAAGGTATGTTGCTGCCATTTTGTTTTGAAAGGATAAAGGAGTACCGAAGTAATGTCTAAACCCAATGATTTAAAACCAAGATAAAGGATCTCAGAACAAGGAAACACCGTTTGAATTGTCTCAATAACTATATCATAATATCATAATAAAGAAGCAAAATATATTTTAAACGAGACAAACAGGGGAATAAAGACTACTCAATAAATGAAATTAATTGCTTCAAGATTTTTCTTTGAGCTATTTGAGAGTTACCCAACTTGAGTTATGAGTACGAATGATTTTTTTCTGTTTCAGGGCGGAAGAATAAAAAATACTTAAATTATAGTAGTCTAATTGATTTGATGATTTTATGGACCCATTTGCCGTTTTTAGAATTCCATACATAAGATAGACAAAACCTCGAATCGTTTTTTCTCGAGCCGTACGAGGAGAAAACTTCCTATACGTTTCTAGGGGGGGTATTGTTCATCTATATCTATCCCACTGAGCCGTTTATCGAATCGTTGCAATTGATGTTCGATCTCGAAGAGAGGGAAGAGATCTTCGGAAAGTGGGTTTTTATGATCCGATAAAGAATCAAACTTATTTAAATGTTCCGGCTATTCTATATTTTCTTGAAAGGGGTGCTCAACCTACGGGAACCATTCAGGATATTTTAAAAAAGGCCGAGGTCTTTAAGAAGTTTCACCCGAATCAAACGAAAGCCAATTAAGTAAATAAAAGAAAGGGGGGTATAGT